AAATGTAGAAAAATTCAACTATAGAAACGAATAAAAATGGAAAATCTAATTTTTTTTTGTTTTTCAAAAACATTTCGTTTTGATATATTAATTTAGATTTATATTCTCAAATATATGTTTATCAATAATAAATTTTATTAATAAAAAATCTCTTAATTACTATTCAATATTTAATATTGTTTTTTTAATATTTTACTATATAAATTCTATAGAAATAAATTCTATAGAAATCAAATTTTTTAGTACATAATTTTATATTTCTATATATATTTTTCTATATTCTAATTTGAAATAGAATTTTGTACCTAAGGTTAGGAATAGAATCTATTATATAATATAATTATTATTATAGTAATTCTACTAATTAAGTTATAATCTTATTCGATATTTATTATATATATATATTTGAATGTGAAAATATAGAATTTATATAATAAAAAAAATTGAATTAATAATTAATTGTAAATTAACGGAATGATTAATTGATTAATTATATCTATTCGATTAGATATGGCTATTACTGAAATTTGAAATACTAAATTACCCTTTGTCGTTGTCATTTTTTTTTATGATCCGCCCTAAGAAGAGGATATGAAGAGAAAAGGGCAATCCAGACCATAATAAAACATTCCTAGGGTTTCATTTGGAAAAGGGAAACCTAAGAGGAAAAAAAAGAATCGACCGTTCAAGTATTCAAAATTGCACACTAAAAATGATAGGAATAGGGACATATATATATAATATACATATATATTATAATAGATATATGTTATGCGATATATATTGATATTGAATTTCTAGTTGGACCAACTACGGTCTCCAATAAAAATGAAAGAAGATAGATACGAAATCAAATCGGAGAAACCACTTTTCAATACAGGAATCGATATCTAATGAATTCAACGGTTTTAGCATAATCATAATATAAATGGAAATGAACAAAAAGAGTAAACGGCATGATGATATGTGTGATCCTAATCACATCACAAAAAAAGGGGGATATGGCGAAATTGGTAGACGCTACGGACTTAATTGGATTGAGCCTTGGTATGGAAACCTACCAAGTGATAACTTTCAAATTCAGAGAAACCCTGGAATTAAAAATGGGCAATCCTGAGCCAAATCCCGTTTTATGAAAACAAACAAGGGTTTCATAAAGCGAGAATAAATAAAGGATAGGTGCAGAGACTCAATGGAAGCTGTTCTAACAAATGGAGTTGGCTGCATTGTGTTCATAAAGGAATCCTTCCATCGAAACTTCCGAAAAGATGAAAGATAAACCTATATACATATGTATACTTACGGATGTATACTTACGGAAATACTATCGCCAAATGATTAAAAATGATTAATGACGACTCCAACCGGTTCTATAATTTTTTTCTATCTATTTATATGATAGAAAAAAAAAGAATTAAATATTCATTGATCAAAACATTCACTCCATCATAGTCCGATAAATCTTTTTATTTTGAAGAATTTTTTAATCGGATTAAGAATAAAGATAGAGTCCCATTTTACATGTCAATATCGACAACAAAGAAATTTATAGTAAGAGGAAAATCCGTCGATTTTAGAAATCGTGAGGGTTCAAGTCCCTCTATCCCCAAAAAGACCTGGTTGCCTCCCTAATTATTTATCTTCTCATTTTGTTAGTGACTCAAAATTGTTTATAGTTCTTAGTCATTCTCACTCTACTATTTCATAAACCGATCTGAGCGGAAATTTTTTTTATTATCACATCATAAGCCTTATATGTGATATATATGATACGTGTACAAATGAGCATCTTTGAATAATGTAATAAAATTAAATAATTAACAATCCATATCATTATTTGTATTATTTGTACTGTATTGAAACTTACAAAGTTTTCTTTTTGAAAATACAAGAAATTCTACCAGGGCCTGGATATTACTTTGTAATATCTTTTCATTTTTTTAATTGACATAGACCCAAGTCCTATATTAAAATAAAATGAGGATGATGCGTCGTGAATGGTCGGGATAGCTCAGCTGGTAGAGCAGAGGACTGAAAATCCTCGTGTCACCAGTTCAAATCTGGTTCCTGGCACATGAGTAATTTGTATGAGTCTATATTTTACAAATTAATTGATATGGGTCGACATACATATTCAGTGTTCTAGTTATAGATCATGATACATACTTATTCATCTAATTCATCTAAGTGTCGGAGCCCCTTATTAATTAAGTTTTATGTATCTAAAATGGGTAAAAGAAAAGATGGATATTGTGTATTTTTTGTATTTCAAAGTATACAAAAGAAACGAATTAAATTTTGTTTCTTCTTGTTTATTTGTTCGTGTCTCCGCCAGTAAAAAACAATGTTACGACTTCATACATAGTCGAAAGTGTAAATCTCAATTGTTTAGTTGGTTTAGTTGAAAGACCAAAAAGCAGAGTCTAGGTGAGAGGCGTGAATAGCCAAGATTGATCTTAGATACAGTACAAATAGAATATTATTTCATTCTATTTTTCAT